CATAAGGGCTCTAACCATATTTCGACTCGTGATCAATCCATATATACCTATAGAAAATAAATAGGCACTCAAAATAAGTACATGTTCGATCATCATTGATCAACCCCTTATCAATATCGATGCATTTCAAGATGAACAAGAATTCAACCGATTCTATTAACTAGAATATAAACAGTACGCAACTAACAAGTGTGGAACAAAGAAATCAAATAAATAGAGTTTATTGTTAGAATATATTGACAAAAAATTTTCGATTTTGATAGAATTGAAACACGCAACAACGTTTTATTTTGATTACTATGCTAGTTCGAACGATTTATTACTGACGAGCCATAGCAATTGCACCTATCAAAGCAACTAAAAGAATTATGGAAATGAGTTCAAATGGAAGGAAAAAATCTGTTGATAAATGAATCCCAATTTGTTGACTATTACTTAAAAAATCTTGTTCTATAATCTGGTTTGATCTTGTAGTCCAAATAATACCGTACCATGACGTATCTGTAATAATAGTAATTAGTGAAGCAAAAATACTTGCACAAACCATCGCAGTCACCCCATCCCCAACGGTCCAAAGAGTAAAATCGTTGTAAGATGCTGAACCATTCATAAACATCACAGCAAATATGATTAAAACATTTATAGCTCCCACGTAAATAAGGAGCTGTGCGGCCGCTATAAAATGGGAGTTTGATGAAATATATAATAAAGATATACAAACAAGAACCAATCCCAACGAAAAGGCAGAATAAATTGTATTAGTAAGTAATACCACCCCTAAACCTCCTAATATAATAACCAATCCTAGAAAGACTAAAAGAAAATCATGTATTGATCCGGGTAAATCCATTTTATGTAAAATTAAGAAATAAATAAAAAATCTTTCATGATCTTATTGACCTGACCAGGAAATGGACCCTATTTTTTTATGATATGTTTTTATGAATTTAATTCTAAATGCTAAGAAATTCTAATGAGTGTGGATTGATGTGTATCCAATAATTGAATCAATCTCGTTTTTTATCAGAATAATAAATTTAAAATGGGAGCTATATATGTTAAAAAAATTACTGATAGATGATATATCATTCGATTTTAACTCCAAATGACGCCTCGATTCTCATCAACTAATTAATAGTTGGGATTTCTATTGTAGTTATTGACCAAGGAAAAATAAAACTAAAATTTTTTAATCATGGGGTTGACGTATTTTTTCTTTGAGGCGAATTCAGAATTGTTCTAATTGTGTAATCGTCAATTACTGGCATTGGTAAACGACCCAAAGCTATTTGATTATAATTCAATTCGTGACGATCATAAGTAGAAAGTTCATATTCTTCAGTCATTGATAAACAATTTGTTGGACAATACTCAACGCAATTACCACAAAAAATACAGATTCCGAAATCAATACTGTAATTAAGCAATCGTTTCTTTCTAATATTCGTTTCCAATTTCCAATCCACAACAGGTAAATCTATAGGACATACACGAACACATACTTCACAAGCAATGCATTTATCAAATTCAAAGTGGATTCGACCGCGGAAACGTTCCGATGTGATTAATTTTTCATAAGGATATTGAATAGTTACAGGTAAACGATTTGCGTGCGATAAGGTAATCATAAAACTTTGACCAATGTACCTTGCAGCTCGGACTGTTTGTTGACCATAATTCATGAACCCGGTTACCATGGGGAACATATCGTGAATATATCGAATTTTTTTTTCTCTTGTTTGGGACAGGTCGTGATAGTGTATTTACAGTGCAAGGAGTTGGGAAGAAGTTGTTAATAATAGATTACCTAGAGAAATAGGTAAAAGAAATTTCCATCCAAGGTTTAATAATTGGTCCATTCTTAACCTAGGTAAAGTCCATCTTGTTGTGATAGGAATAAACAAGAACAAATATGTTTTAGCTAATGTAATAAAGAGAAAAATTGTGGTTCCAAAGACGCCACCTACTTTATTTATTTCAAATAGTTCAGGAATAAACATGTACGGAATAGAGAGATTCCACCCACCCAAGTAAAGAACTGTTACAAACAATGAAGAAACTAGTAGATTTAGATAAGAAGCAACATAAAATAAACCAAATTTGATACCAGAATATTCAGTTTGATAACCCGCTACTAATTCTTCCTCTGCTTCTGGTAAGTCAAAGGGTAATCTCTCACATTCTGCTAGGGAGGAAATTATAAAAACGATAAACCCGATAGGTTGACGCCACAAATTCCATCCCCAAAACCCATATTTTGCCTGTGCCTCAACTATATCAACTGTACTTGAACTGTTAGATAATTATAGTCGGTGATAACATCACTGTTCCCATCGCTATTACAGAACCGTACATGAGATTTTCACTTCATACGGCTCCTCCAGGACCACAAAGAAATCTAAGGACCGGATCGGCATTCTTTATGGCGATATGTTCTAGATCGAGTAAAAATCTATTGAGAGGTCCCGAATTAGACCAATGGAATTCTGTCTGCTATAATAAAAAAAAAAGTACTTCTGAATTGATCTCATCCTTTAATAATTTAGAATGTTTTTTTGAGTAATAACTTAAACCTTCAATAAAATACTTCTTCTATAAATATTCATAGATATTTAAACCCAGCTTTTTCAATTACGAAAAAGAATTAGATATTACATTAGTTCATAAATAATGCCAAGAATTTGCTTTCTATATAAATTAAAGAATAAAGATCTTTCTCTCTCTTTTTTTATTCATTTTTTATTGTAATTGCAGTCTTTCTACTTTTTTTTTTTCGTTCCTATTCTTGTTTCTAAAAAGTGGATTCAAAAAAAGTAAAGGATTATTTCGTTCTTGATAGTAATTTCTTTAATCGGTGGATAGGAGCATACTCTGGATCGGAATCATGGGGAGTACTACCTGATCATTTCTACTAACGTAAAGCCCCAATTGGTCTTCCTTTTATGCGGAAACGGCCCTTTGTATAATTTTAATAATCTCTATTACTAATCCCTTGTGTAATTTGGTGTTTCTAACCATCCACTCATTTTTGCCCAATCGCCTGTTATGGTAGTCGGGTAATATAGCCAAACGCTAATGAAAACCCCATACAGTTGATCTTGTGAACCCGCTTCAAGCCATGATGCCCAACCAACCAATCTTGGGGTAAACAGTCTCTACTGCTTATATTTACTTTTGCTTAATCCTGGTACATAGGAAATGAGGCTCGACTTCTTACTGCAAACTTATAAGCTGTTTTTTTTCACTCATAGAACTATCTGATTTAGTTCATCAACACTAACGATGAACAAAAAACGGAGACTATCTATTCAACGCTTTCCGCGAAAGAACGGAAATAGTCAAAAGTTTATGTCTCAACGAATCACACGTAGAGATATTGATAACACACATAGAGTTAATGGTATTTCATAACTAATGGATTGAGCAGCTGCTCGTAAACCACCTAAAAAGGAATATTTATTATTTGATCCATATCCTGATATAAGAAGTCCAATAGGAGCAATACTTGAAATAGCGATCCATAAAAAAACCCCGATATTTATATCAGCTAGGATAAGATGATAACCAAAAGGAATTACTGAATAACTTAGTAAAATTGATATGACCGCTACCGATGGTCCGATACTGAATAAACCACTATCTCCTCTAGATGGAATAATATTTTCTTTAACAAGTAGTTTTGTCCCATCTGCTATAGCTTGGAGAATTCCTAAAGGGCCGGCATATTCAGGTCCAATACGTTGTTGTATCCCTGCGGATAGTTCTCTTTCTAACCACACAATTACTAGTACACCTATTGTTATTCCCAATACAAGAGTCAAAATAGGTATAAACATCCATATGATCCCATAGATCTCCTTTAAAGACTCCAATCTGTAAAAAGAATTGATATCTTGTATTTCTGTTCTATCAATTATCATTTCAACGGTCAACTTCTCCCATAATGATATCTATACTACCTAGTATCGTCATAATATCAGCCAATTTCATTCTTTTAACTAACTGAGGAAGAATTTGCAAATTGATAAAACCTGGCGGTCGTATTTTCCATCGCCAAGGAAAAACACTTTGATCTCCTATCAAAAAAATACCCAACTCTCCCTTTGGTGCTTCGATTCTCGCATAAAGTTCTTGTTTCGACAATTCAAAAGTGGGCGAAGGCTTTTTACTAATGAATCGATATTCAAAATCATTCCATTTTGGATCCCTTACTATATCAAAGCATCGGTTTTCTAAATTCTCATAGGGCCCTCCTGGAATTCCTTCCAGAGCCTGTTGAATAATTTTTATAGATTCCGTCATTTCGCTGATTCGTACTAAATAACGAGCTAACGAATCCCCTTCTTTTTGCCATTTGATTTCCCAATTAAATTCGTCATAACACTCATAATGATCAACTTTACGAAGATCCCACTTTATTCCGGAAGCTCGTAGCATTGGTCCTGATAAACCCCAATTTATTGCTTCCTCTTCGCTAATAATCCCTACTCCCTCAACTCGGTCTAAAAAAATAGGATTTCGTGTAATAAGGTTTTGATATTCAGCAACCCCTGTTAAAAAATAATCACAGAAATCTAAACATTTATCTATCCAGCCATGGGGTAGATCAACAGCGACTCCTCCGATACGAAAATAATTATGCATCATTCTCATACCAGTGGCAGCTTCGAATAGATCATATACTAATTCTCTTTCTTTGAAAATATAGAAGAAAGGGGTTTGTGCCCCAATATCGGCCATAAAAGGTCCGAGCCATAACAAATGAGAAGCTATACGACTCAACTCCAACATAATTACTCTGATATAGCTGGCTCTTTTCGGTACTTGAATATTTCCTAACTGCTCTGGTGCATTTACGGTTATCGCTTCTGTGAACATAGTAGCTAAATAATCCCACCTTGTTACATAAGGCAAATATTGTATAATTGTTCGGTTTTCTGCTATTTTTTCCATTCCTCTGTGTAAATAACCCAATATTGGTTCACAGTCAATAACATCTTCACCATCTAGAGTAATGATGAGTCGAAGAACACCATGCATTGATGGGTGCTGAGGACCCATATTTACTATCATGAGGTCTTTTTTTGTAGCTGGTACATTCATAGGTTTTTCCCCGATTGATTCTTCCATGCATGAATTGCCGAAAATAATAAAAATTCAAGATCGAACATCAAATAATTTAAGTTCTTTTAAATTAAAATTAGTGAGTTTTTGGCTCACGAATTTCCAACCGACCAATTAATTCTTTATACCGTACTCGATTTTTCTTTGACAAATAAGCTAGTAATCGTTGACGTTTTCCCAGAATTTTACGTAAACCTCTCTGAGATAAATAGTCTTTTCTGTGCAATTCCAAATGTGAAGTAAGTCGTCGTATCTTATTAGTGAAACTTAATACTTGAAATTCAACAGACCCCGGGTTTTCTTCTTTTTTTTCTTGGAAAAAAACTGAAATGAATGAATTTTTTACCATAAAACGTAAATTGCTCCCCCTTTTATTGTTTAAAGATATTTTTTTTATTGTTAATTTTACTGATCAGAAATAATAAAAAAGAATAATGCTAACCATTTGAATCGGGTATACTAAATTAAGTTATCTACTCTTAATTTTCTCAAAAAAAATGAGTCACTGATTAATCCAATTTGAAATTGGAATAGAAAAGTTAGAGTTAAAAATAAAAAATTCCGTTGATTTTTTTATTTATAGATCGAATTATCATGGAATGTAAGATACTACATGTATGTATTAGTTTGCTTTGAAATATTAGATATGTTACCTGATATCTGATATCTAGCCAAAATTGATCGTCGTCTATTTTAAAATTGTGGATATTGATATTGTGGATACATATGTAGCCTTAACACACTGAAACTACTGCTATTAGTGGTATCAAACCAATAGCGATTCATACAAGCTAAATCTTCTAATCGATAAGTGGGCCACAAAAAGAACTTTAATTTTTTTAATTGATTTTTATCTATATCAAGACTTGGGCTTGTATCCAAAAATTTAACACAGTTTTTTACGTTCTTTCCATCCCAAAGTATGGGATTTAGACCCGCACCCTTCCCTTTTCTTGAATTGAATGAAATTACAATTCTCAATTCTCTCCGACGTCTAGGTGATAAAATATTTTCGGGAACGAGCAAAGCATAATCGTTTTTATCTCTATTTCCAGTTATTTTTTGATGTCTTGTAAGGGATTTTAAAAAATTATTTTTATCACCATATCTTTGATTAATGCGATCTTTATTCTTATGAACCAATGAAATACTTATGCTTTGATATCTAATAAATTGTCCATTCGTTTTGACAGACAGACGAACCGGTTCGATGCTAACCCCCCCTCCTTTCACCAATTCGGGAATATGGACATCCTTGTGACTCAGCATTATATTGAAAAGAATTTCGCCTCGTTGCAGAGAGGATATAAAAACTTTTCGCGGGCTTCTCAGTCTAAGCAGGAGACAATATACCTTGATATTATTGATTAGTTGTTGATTAAAAAAATAATCATTTCTAAATTGAATAAGCAAATTATTTTGTAGGAAAAAATATAATTCTGTTTCTGTAGCGCTTGTGTTTTGCTTTTTCTTTGTATGGTTTTTTATGACTGATCCCGCATAATCTTCTTCAATATATTTTTTTTCATTGATGTTTTTATTTGTACTAATCGGTGCATTTCCCTGAAAAAAAAAAAAAAGTAATTTTATGGGTATGACCCAGGGTTTTATTTTATATGAATTATAAAGTAACATAACTTCTGGGAAGAACCAAAGTTCAAAATCGGATATGGCCTTGCTTTGTATTTCTTCATTCATTCCCATCCAAGCAAATTGTTTTTTATTGAAGGGGTTGATGTCTTCATGAATTGTGAGATAAAAAGGATATTTATTATACATTTTATCAACTTTTTGATCGTGACTAGTCTGTTTATTACTGGTGCTATGGATCCAAGCCTCACTAGTGAGCTTCTTTCTAACACTAAAATGGATAATTTTCCAATCCGCATATTTTCTATCCGGATTTTTAGCCATAATAGCATCTTTTCCTAGATAATTCTTGATAAGTATAATTGCCAACCCATCAAATAATTTTTGTTTATCTATGTTGTAATTATAAGAAATCTCTTCGGTATTGTTTACGTGTAATGATGATACATAACTATAGGAGTTCCTCTTAGCTTCATAATTAATAGATTTAGATGAGAAGAGGTCATATTCAGAGTGTCTTTTAAAATTTTCTTTTTTATTTGGTAATAGAGAATAAGTTTCTTTTTCATATGAATACCATTTGTTTAAATCTTTTTGGGGGGCTTTATTAACTCTATTTTGCCATTTTTGGGCTACTAAGTTAGACCATTGAATTTTAGATAAATTATATTGATAATGAACCCTTAACCAATTTTTCCATTGATTCAGTCTAGAATTACGAAGTTTTTTATTTTTAAATTCGGAACTAAATATTCCTTGTGTTCTAAAATATCCCGTTAGTTCGTTTTTCTTTAAAACGGGTGTTCCGTGATATTGAAGAACAGATCTTAAGTTAATAACGTGGGTTTTTGATAATTTGTAAAATACATATGCTTGTGACAAAGAAGGTAAGTTCTTTGAATATTTTTTAATATTACTAATATTAGAAAGTGACTTTATAAAGTGAATTTGTGTGTTTTTTTTTTTCTCAATTCTTGCGGGATTTGCTTTAATATAAATAGTATAAATGTATTTTTTAACTTTTTTTGTTGTTGATTCAAGAAAAACTTGTGTGTCGATCCGAAGAATATTAATCATACCTAAGAAGTATATCCTTTGAAAGAAAAATTGTATAAAAAAATGTGATTTACGGATTAATCTAATCTTTCTTCTTTTTAACACCTGAAAAAAATATATATAGGATTCTAATCTGTTAGCATCATTACTTTTTTTGTTCGAACTAATGTTTTTTTCTGAAGTTAGATTTTTTTTTTTTTTAGCTTTTATAAGTTTGTTTATTTGAGTTATGATTAGGCTTGTTCTATCAGTCAGCTCTTTTGTTTTTTTTTCTGGCAGTGAATAACTTCTCCAATCAATAGATTTTAGTTTACTGGATGGTTTATAAATAATAATATTACGGATTAAAAAATCTTTTTCTTTTTTAGTTTCACGCAACTCATATACTTCTCCTAATCCAAATAATAGCTTTGGGTTTATTTTTGCTAATTCTTTTTTGATTTTTTTTATAAGGAGAATGCTTTTTTTAATTGTTGTTGAGACTCTTAGAGAGAAATTTGTTCGTTCGTTTAATCTTCTTAGAATTGGAAAACAATTTGGCTTCCTTTTTAGAAGCATTTTTCCAAGTTCTTTAAAAATAGGTGCAAAAAAGGAGGATCGTTTTCGGGGAGAGCAAAAAGGTAGGTCGGTTTCCATCCCCCAAACAGTTAAAAAACAAAAATCATATTTGTGTGTTTTTTTTTCTCTATAAGGAGAGTCTGGATTAGATCGGTGCCAAGGTTTCAGACGGAAAGGAAAGAGTATCTTTATTTGAATACCCTCTGTTAACCAGTTTGTTGGAAATTCATTGTCTGCTAATTGAACACCGTTATAGGTGCATTTAACATATCTTTCCTTCTTCCAATCCGTTAAATCCTCAGACCATTCTGGAAAGTCAAATAATAGTAGACGACCAAGATTTTTAGCTATTATAAAAGAGGGTAGTAGAATATATTTTCTAAGGATTGCTTGTGTTAGTAATAGTGAACTTCTTATTACTTGACCCAATAGAATAGTATCCCAAATTTCTGCTGTTTCGATCTGCGCTTTTTCTTGCATTTTGTGCTTGTAACTTTTATCTACTCTTAGTTTATCTTTTTTTTTTTTAGCTTCCTCCACATAATCCGAAATTTTAAATTCTGTCTTTTTACCCATCCTAGTTATAAAAATAAATTTCATCAGTTTGGAGATATCAAACGCAAAAAATAGAGGGCTTTCTATTCTGTCCATGAAAAGGGGAGAATGGGCGTTCGCTTGAACCTGTTTTGAAATAACCATTTTCCGTCGTTGAGCGCGCATCGATCCTTTTATTATCTCTCGACGAAAATCGGATTGTTCATAATAACGTAATAAAGTTACTTCCTCTGTTTGAAGGGTATTATCGGGATTCTGCTGATTATCATTAAAAATTATTATAAATTTAGCTTTTCTTGAACGAATCTTAGGATCCTCTGCCAGGCCTTCGTCATTTGCTTTTTGTTCGTGTTCGAAATCGTTGATTAATTTATATGACCATCGAGGTATTTTTTTGCGTATTTCTTTTATGCTTACTCCAAGATATTTTTTTCTAATTGTCTGATCGTTGGTATCAGTTAGAACTGCATTGAATAATAATTTTAAAAATTTTGATTTCGAATCAAAATTTTTATTTTCTAGAAATAAAGAAAGTCTTTTCACATTTAAATACGATGGTGATTCTGTATTTAATTTACTAATAAAGTTAAAAAAAGGTTCTATTTCCGTTGATAATGATTTTCTATCAAACGCATACATATCCATTTTTTGATCAAATTCTACATAATCAGTATTAGTAGTAAAAAGCATACCATGGATCTTATTTATCCAAAGAGTTCCCATGTAATTTTCGATGGAGGGTGAAAACAAAAAGGCAATTGTTCCACGATAGGGACCAGTCAAGAGAGGATCATATTGTTTCGGCAAGTATGCTTTTTTGATCTTATTATTACATAATTTCGTTCTTTTTTTTATTACATACATAGGAACAGATCCCTTGTCTATAGCCTGTAGTCTACTTATAAATTCATTGCTTAGATTCTTTTCTTTTTGGTCTTTGGTATGAACCCATTGATTATACAGTTCATACTTATTTATCTTTTCATAAGAGAAGTGATTTTCCTTTGTGTACAAAGTCATTTTTCTTTGTATCATTTCCAAAAAAGTTGACAAACTGGATGGATACGTAAAAGATATTCTTTGGTTGCCATCACTTCGACATGTGTAAAAAATATAT